AGAATTTATAGCCGGCCAATTAAAAAATAGAGTTTCTTTTCGAAAAGCAATGAAAAAGGCTATTGAATTAACTGAACAAGCAGATACAAAAGGAATTCAAGTACAAATTTCAGGGCGTATCGACGGAAAAGAAATTGCGCGTGTAGAATGGATCAGAGAAGGCAGGGTTCCCCTCCAAACCATTCGAGCTAAAATAGATTATTGTTCTTATACAGTTAGAACTATATATGGAGTTTTAGGGATTAAAATTTGGATATTTATAGACGGGGAATAATAAAACTTTACTTGTCTTTCCCTTCGATCCAGTAATGGAACAAAAAAATAAAAATTCGTTCCTTTTTTATGTTCAATCAAAACAAAACCAAAATGAACAATTCTAATTCTATAAGATTGAATAAAAATCCCTATTGAAATAATAGCTATGCTTAGTGTGCGACTCGTTGGTTTTTTAGGGTTATAAGATTAAATAAAAAAAAAAGACCAGCCTTTTTTTGTATAAACAAATAACTATAGAACTAATAACCAACTCATCACTTCACATTATCTGGATCCAAAAAACCAGTCAAGATATGATATATTGGTCATATCACTGTAGCAACTGAAATCTTTTTTGCATAAACAAAAGAAAAATAAATCTGATTCTAAATTGTGAAGCGAAGAATAAATATGTGGATAAACGGAAGGGTGAAAGAAGGGGAGAAAAAACAAAAACAACGATATAAAATTCCATCCAATATGTAAGGTTTATGAGTCATCTCATAAAAAAGCAATGTAATAAAGCATCAATCAATATCAATATGGATTCATAAAAAAGAAAACGAATCCGTTCATAGAACAAAAAAAATAAGAGCTTCGAGCCAATAAAGACTAAGAAAATTGGCTCAAGAAAAAATTTCATTATGAGCTCCGTTGTAGAAATCAGACCTAACCATTAAGTAAGAAGCGATGGGAACGATGGAACCTGTGAATCCAAACCTATTGAAAACAGACTCATTGATCGGGATGGCGAAACAAACCAGAGACTAATTCCTTCATCTATTGGGAAAATAAAAGTCATGATCATGAGTTAACCCTACAACTAAAATATCGACGAAAAGAGTCAATATTCGCCTGTGAAAACTTTATCTTCTTGGATTGATAATTTTTGCTCAATCCAACCATATTTTGTATTAGGATAAAAACAAAACAAATATTCGTTAGAACATAAAAAAAAGAATATGATATTTAAAAATATCAATTTAAAAATATAAAATAGAAATATTAATATGCTTAGTTAGCTAAAAAAGCAAGCTATACAAATGAATAATAGACATTTTAAAAATTTTATTATTCGCGAGGAGCTGGATGAGAAGAAACTCTCATGTCCAGTTCTGTAGTAGAGATGGAATTCAGAACCAACCATCAACTATAACCCCAAAAGAACCAGATTCCGTAAACAACATAGAGGAAGAATGAAGGGAATATCTTATCGAGGTAATCATATTTCTTTCGGTAAATACGCTCTTCAGGCACTTGAACCTGCTTGGATCACGTCTAGACAAATAGAAGCAGGTCGACGAGCAATGACACGAAATGCACGCCGCGGTGGAAAAATATGGGTACGTATATTTCCAGACAAACCGGTTACAGTAAGACCCGCAGAAACACGTATGGGTTCGGGGAAAGGATCCCCTGAATATTGGGTAGCTGTTGTTAAACCAGGTCGAATACTTTATGAAATGGGTGGAGTGACAGAAAATATAGCCAGAAGGGCGATTTCAATAGCATCGTCCAAAATGCCTATACGAACTCAATTCATTATTTCGGGATAAAAAGAATCAAAAGAAAAAGGTCTTGGGGATAAAAAAACAATAACAGGTGCCGGTTTCTTTCTTTGGACAAACAATATTTCTTTTTTTTTCTTCACTCTTTGCTTTGCATTGAAAGAATAGATTATAAAAAAATGATATGATTCAACCCCAGACCCTTTTGAATGTAGCGGATAACAGCGGGGCTCGAGAATTGATGTGTATTCGAATCATAGGAGCTAGCAATCGTCGATATGCTCATATCGGTGACGTTATTGTTGCTGTGATCAAAGACGCAGTGCCAAATATGCCCCTAGCAAGATCAGAGGTGGTCAGAGCTGTAATTGTACGTACTTGTAAAGAACTCAAACGTGATAACGGTATGATAATACGATATGATGACAATGCTGCGGTTGTCATTGACCAAGAAGGAAACCCCAAAGGAACTCGAATTTTTGGTGCAATTGCCCGGGAATTGAGACAGTTAAATTTTACTAAAATAGTTTCATTAGCTCCGGAGGTATTGTAAGGTCTTCTAAAATAAGATAATACCATTGGTTATATTAAAGTATTTGAAAGAAAGAGATTAAGAAATATATTCAGAATTTTTAGTAGATTGTGTCTCACGCATATGCCTTTAATTTAAATTCATAAACAAATAAGTAAAAAAAACATGTTGATTATATCAAAATTGGGGAGCACCAAGAAATTTA